TTTACTACGTGATGATTTTATTGAAAAAGACCGAAGTCGTGGTATTTTTTTCACTCAAGATTGGGTCTCTATGCCGGGTGTTTTGCCCGTGGCTTCCGGGGGTATTCATGTTTGGCATATGCCTGCCCTGACTGAAATCTTTGGGGATGATTCCGTACTACAGTTCGGTGGAGGAACTTTAGGACACCCTTGGGGAAATGCGCCTGGTGCAGTAGCTAATCGGGTAGCTTTAGAAGCGTGTGTACAAGCTCGTAATGAGGGGCGTGATCTTGCTCGCGAAGGTAATGAAATTATCCGTGAAGCTAGCAAATGGAGCCCCGAACTAGCCGCTGCTTGTGAAGTATGGAAGGCGATCAAATTTGAGTTCGAACCGGTAGATAAGCTAGATAAAGAGAAAAAATAAGCGCGCGTAATTCAGTAATTCCTGTTTGTTCTTCTAATTGCAATTAAACTCGGCCCAATCTTTTACTAAAAAAAGGATTGAGCCGAAGAGAAATAAGGAATGAGTATCCTATACTATGTATTTGCATATATTTTTCATATGTACATACCTTATCCATATATACACAAGATTAAAATACAAGATAAGATCGAAAACTAAACAACTCAATACTTCGATTGTTTATTGTTGGATCCATAATTTATGGATCCTTGGGATTGGTGGATCATAGTTTCATACCATAGATCAAGCCAAGGAAAGGGTTTCTTCTACCCATCCTGTATATTGTCTTTTTCGTTCCATGTTGTAATAGAAACTCATTATTTGATTATACAATATATAATACAAGATTATACGAGAATTAATTCTTCATTTATAGGAAAAAACAACAACTATTTATCTTTTAGACGAGAATTTGTCCATGATATGAGAGAAACTTGTCTTTATATTTATAATTGAGAAAAAGATTCTATCATAATATATAGGGAAGCATAATATATTGAAGTGATACCACCGATTAAAAAAAAAAAAGAATCATTTCTTTCAATACTCAATGCTTAATTCTGATAGATAACATGATTATTCATCGAATGACTATTCATTTTTTGTATTTTCATCAAATAGGGGACAGGAAGACTCTATGGAAAAATGGTGGTTCAATTCGATGTTGTCTAACGAGAAGTTAAAACATGGGTGCGGTCTAAGTAAATCAATGGATAGTCTGGATGCTATTGGGCATACCAGTGGAAGTGAAGACCCCATTATAAACGATAGGGAGAAAAACATTCCTAGTGGGAGGAATAGTGGCAATTATAGTTTCAGTAATGTTGATTATTTATTTAATATCAGGGATATTTGGAATTTGATCTCTAATGACACTTTTTTCGTTAGGGATAGTAATGGTGATGGTTATTCTGTATATTTTGATATTGAAAATAAGATTTTTGAGATTGACAATGATAGTTCTTTTCCGAGTGAACTAGAAAGTTTTTTTTATAGTTATTTGAATAGTGGGTCTAAGGATAACAATCACTACTATTATCATTACGTGTATGATACTCAATCTAGTTGGATTAATCACATTAATAATTGCATTGATAGTTATCTTCGTTTTGAAATCCGTATTAATAGTTACATTTACGGCGGTACTGACAATTATAGTGACAGTTACATTTATAGTTTCATTTGTACTGAAAGTGTAAGTGTTAGTGAAAGTGAGGGTTCTAGTATAAGAACTAGAAGTAATGGCAGTGATTTCAATATAAGAGGAAGATCTAATGATCTCGATATAAATAAAAAATACAGACATTTATGGGTTCAATGCGAAAATTGTTATGGATTAAATTATAAAAAATTTTTTAGGTCAAAAATGAATATTTGTGAACAGTGTGGATATCATTTGAAAATGAGTAGTTCAGATAGAATCGAACTTTCGATTGATCCGGGCACTTGGGATCCTATAGATAAAGATATGGTCTCCACGGACCCCATTGAATTTCATTCAGAGGAGGAACCTTATAGAGATCGTATCGATTCTTATCAAAGAAAGACAGGTTTAACTGAAGCTGTTCAAACAGGCATAGGTCAACTAAATGGTATTCCCGTAGCAATTGGGGTTATGGATTTTCAGTTCATGGGGGGTAGTATGGGATCCGTAGTAGGCGAGAAAATCACTCGTTTGATCGAGTATGCTACTAATCGATCTCTACCTGTCATTATTGTGTGTGCTTCTGGAGGAGCACGCATGCAAGAAGGAAGTTTGAGCTTGATGCAAATGGCTAAAATATCTTCTGCTTCATATGATTATCAATCAAATAAAAAGTTATTCTATGTATCAATCCTTACATCTCCTACAACCGGTGGAGTGACAGCCAGTTTTGGTATGCTGGGAGATGTTATTATTGCTGAACCTAACGCCTACATTGCATTCGCAGGTAAAAGAGTAATTGAGCAAACGTTGAATAAGACAGTACCCGACGGTTCACAAGCGGCTGAGAATTTATTCCATAAGGGCTTATTCGACCCAATCGTACCACGTAATCCTTTAAAAGGTGTTCTGAGCGAGTTATTTCAGTTCCACGGTTTCTTTCCCTTGAATCCAAATTCCAAAAATTAAAGTATAGCACTGGATTCAGTTATTTATAGCAAACAAGTTAATTCATCATAATAAAAAAAAAAAAAAGGTCTTTCCTTTGGTGACATAAGTTCTACTTGTAGTAAGAGTCAGAAGTTTCAGATAATTACTTTTTCTTTTTTCCTCCGGATCCTTTTTTTTCGTGCCTCTATTACTGATTACTAATCAGGAATCCCTTATAATTATAAAATGAAGGGTATAAAAGAGTGACTCTTTTTTTTTTCCGAGGAATTCTAATTATAGAAAATAAAAAGAATTTTCTCCGGCCTTCTTACGTATTAATATAGACACTAATGAAAATATATATAAATATAGAATAGAAGTGATTTCGATATCTAAAAGAACCCCCATTTTTAGTATGAATCCTGGATTGGATTACTTAGAGTCGTGAACTCATAATAAACTCCTTAGTAGAAGGATAGTAAAGAAGATAAGGATGGGAGAAGAAGAATGAATAATCAAATTTATTAACAAAAAGAGGATTATAATATATATTCGTGTGGAAAGACGAGTAGATAAACTTAATTTAGTTTAGTTCTACATTCCTTGCACTTATTAATTAATTAATATTATTTATAATAGATATACTTACTATAAGATATCTTTATAAGAGGTACAAATATTAAATCGAGGCACCCATTTTATGACAGATCTCAACTTACCCTCTATTTTTGTGCCTTTAGTGGGCCTAGTATTTCCGGCAATTGCAATGGCTTCTTTATCTCTTCATGTCCAAAAAAATAAAATTGTATAGACCTGATGGGAACAAATCTCATCAATTTCTTTCAACACTGAATGGATGATAATAAGATGTTTATCTAGTGTAATATGGTATGTGGCTCTTTCCAAACCCAAATGACAGAACTGTTATGCATGCGGATAGGCGATATCCGCATAAATACATGTATATGCGGGTATCGCTGGTTAAAAATAGATCGGCGATTTCATTTTAATTAAATATGGAAAGAAAATGTATCTAACCAATTACTACTATACTAATGGTTCACATCAGATCAGAATAGTGCTAGTTGATGAGAGTTACTTCGGAAAGAAAAGTCAATTTTTGGGGGGTTATTCTCTCAATTCCAATCTGTATCTAGTAGAGTATGAACTGGCGATCAAAACATATATGGATAGAACTTATAACGGGGTCTCAAAAAACAAGTAATTTTTGCTGGGCCTGTATCCTTTTTTTAGGTTCACTAGGATTCTTAGTGGTTGGAATTTCCAGTTATCTTGGTAGGAATCTGATATCCGTATTTCCATCTCAGCAAATCATTTTTTTTCCCCAAGGGATCGTGATGTCTTTCTATGGGATCGCGGGTCTATTCATTAGTTCCTATTTGTGGTGCACAATTTCGTGGAATGTGGGTAGTGGTTATGATCGATTCGATAGAAAAGAAGGAATAGTGTGTATTTTTCGTTGGGGATTTCCCGGAATAAATCGTCGCATCTTCCTTTGCTTCCTTCTGAGAGATATCCAATCAATCAGAATGGAGGTTAAAGAGGGTCTTTATCCCCGTCGTATCCTTTATATGGAAATCAGAGGTCGGGGAGCCATTCCCTTGACTCGTACTGATGAAAATCTTACTCCACGAGAAATTGAACAAAAAGCTGCCGAATTGGCCTATTTCTTGCGCGTACCAATTGAATTTGAAATGAACTGAATGAAGAATTAATGTTTTCTCAGCATGAGGAAAGGAACTTGCTAATTCCCTTTTTAATACAACTGAAGTTTCTTCAGAATGCTCATTCGAGCTTAGATTCTATTTTCTCGTTCTGTTGGCGGGGTGACCTATAGAATAAAGGAGGACGTATATGAAACAACTATAATAAAATAAGAATAAATTTTTTGTATACCAAAACTCTTTTGTATGTGTATGGGGCCCAACGCAATTAATTCTTTTATAACTAGTAAAAAGTCTAATAAGTTAAGTATAGATTCATCAAATATATCCGAACATTAATTACATTTATTTTCTAATAGATAATTCATCTTTTTCTTTTGAATTGATACGTTATTCCTGGGTTGTGGTTAGACGGTGAAACATTTTAAAAGAATTTTGGTTCGGAGGGGGGGGGGTTCGTCTCGAAATCTGAATAATATTCGTTACTTCAAGCGATTTTTCGAGCATTCATCGAAAGGAACAAACGGAGATGAAATTGGTTCTAATTTGTCCAATTGGGATATCTGGGAAAATAATATTTGCTTCTTTTATTTTTCATCCGAAGTCGAAAAGACCTTTTATTCCATTTCTATATTCCCTTTAGATCTAAGGACTCCATTTTGACACCAAAATGGGAATAGATCCATAGGTCCGATATCTTATTATCGAATTCGTGTTTTAGAGAAATATCAGATCAGATAGAGTCGACAAATGAAGCAGGTTCATTAACAATTCAAAGAGAAAAAATCAAAGAGAAAAAATGAAAAAAAAAAGAAAGCATCCCTCCCATATCTTGCATCTATAGTATTTTTGCCCTGGTGGGTCTCTTTCTCATTTACTAAAAGTCTGGAACCTTGGGTTACTGATTGGTGGAATACCAGGCAATCCGAAACTTTTTTGAATGATATTCAAGATAAAAACGTTCTAGAAAGATTCATAGAATTAGAAGAACTATTCCTGTTGGACGAAATGATAACGGAGTACCCGGAGACACATATACAAGAACTTCGTATAGGAATACACAAGGAAACGATACAATTGGTCAAAATACACAATGAATATAATCTCTATATCATTTTGCATTTCTCGACAAATATAATCTGTTTCGCTATTCTAAGTGGTTATTTTATTCTGGGTAATGAAGAACTTGTCATTCTTAATTCTTGGATTCAGGAATTCCTCCATAACTTAAGTGACACAATAAAAGCTTTTTCGATTCTTTTAGTCACCGATTTTTGGATCGGATTTCACTCGACCCATGGTTGGGAACTAATGATTGGTTCGGTATACAATGATTTTGGATTGGCTCATAACGATCAAATTATATCTGGTCTTGTTTCCACTTTTCCAGTTATTCTAGATACAATAGTGAAATATTGGATCTTCCATTATTTAAATTGTGTATCTCCTTCACTTGTAGTCATTTATCATTCAATGAATGAATGAATGAAGAACTCATTTGATCTACCGATATCAATCAAATCAGAATGTTTCTTCATGTATAAAAGAAGCTTTTTCAATCTTACTTATTCTTTCTTTATACTTCAACCTGTTCTGTTCAAGGTATTCGTCCTATATTCCAATATAATGGCAGACTCATAGATAGGGAACTGTACTAGCTACCTATACAATTTATTGTAGAAATTCCGGGATCAATGATTGGACCATGCAAAATAGAAATACTTTTTCTTGGGTAAAGGAACAGATGATTCGATACATTTCTGTATCGATCATGATATATGTAATAACTCGGGCATCTATTTCAAACGCATATCCCATTTTTGCGCAGCAGGGTTATGAAAATCCACGAGAAGCAACTGGACGAATTGTATGTGCCAATTGCCATTTAGCTAATAAGCCTGTGGATATTGAAGTTCCGCAAGCCGTGCTTCCTGATACTGTATTTGAAGCAGTTGTTCGAATCCCTTATGATATGCAACTTAAACAAGTTCTCGCTAATGGGAAAAAGGGGGCTTTGAATGTGGGGGCTGTTCTTATTTTACCCGAGGGATTCGAATTAGCCCCCCCCGATCGTATTTCTCCCGAGGTGAAAGAAAAGATAGGAAATCCGTCTTTTCAGAGTTATCGTCCCAATAAAAAAAATATTCTCGTGATAGGTCCTGTTCCTGGTCAGAAATATAGTGAAATCGTCTTTCCCATTCTTTCACCCGATCCCGCTACGAAGAAAGACGTTCACTTCTTAAAATATCCCATATATGTAGGTGGGAACAGAGGAAGGGGTCAGATTTATCCCGATGGGAGTAAGAGTAACAATACAGTCTATAATGCTACATCAGCAGGTATAATAAGCAGAATAGCACGTAAAGAAAAGGGGGGATATGAAATAACCATTGTTGATACATCAGATGGACATCAAGTGGTTGATGTTATACCTCCAGGACCAGAGCTTCTTGTTTCAGAGGGCGAATCCATCAAGCTTGATCAACCATTAACAAGCAATCCCAATGTGGGAGGGTTTGGTCAGGGAGATGCGGAAATAGTGCTTCAAGATCCATTACGCGTCCAAGGCCTTTTGTTCTTCTTGGCATCTGTTATTTTGGCACAAATTTTTTTGGTTCTTAAAAAGAAACAGTTTGAAAAGGTTCAATTGTACGAAATGAATTTCTAGATCCAGAGATTCCTTAACACCAAGTTGCTAAAAAGTGCCAAATTTTTGTTAATCGATACAATTATGTGGAATCAAAAATCCTTTTTTATTACTTTGTTTATACTGTTTTTTTTTGGGGGGGGGGCCGGAATTCATTACTTGTATTGTACCCTATTCCTAGTAATAGACAATAGGCATACAAATACAAATGAAGAAAATACAAGGCAAGAACGAAAGGGAGAAATATTTATAGGAGGGATTATTAGTCTTCCTAATTTTCCATTTGACACAAGAAAGGGGATTTTCCACCCTTTTATTATGTCGTATTGTATCGAAATAATAACGATTTTTTCTCCTGTTCACCAAAGATTACTATTCCTTATTTTGGGGGTCTATCAAAACCCCTTTGTTTAGATTCATAAGAAGTGGTGTACAAACAAAAAGGGTTAGTGGGGAATAAAAAATAGAACTTCTTCAAACTTAATAACAAAAAAAATTATTCAAACAAAACAAAAAAAGAGAAAATACTTTTACTGTTCCGGTTGAAAAGCGGATTCGGTTTTTACGCATAAATCCTTATTTATTACTTTATCTTATTTTTTTCTTATTTTTTATAGAGTATGCTTTATAGATATAGAGTAAGTTCCATTAG